AAAAAAGGTGGTATTTGCTAGCAACAACATAAGGGAGGCAGCCAATCAATATAGATTGATCCGAAATCTGATTCAAATCCAATATAGTACCTATGGGTCCATAAGAAATGTATTGAATCAATTCATTAAAAAGAATCGATCCGATCGCAACTTCGAATATGGAATTCAAAGGGATCAAAGAGGAAAGGATACTCTGAATCATAGAACTATAATGAAATATACGATCAACCAACATTTATCGAATTTGAAAAAGAGTCAGAAGAAGTGGTTCGATCCTCTTATCTCAATTTCTCGAACCGAGAGATCCATGAATCGGGATCCTGATGCATATAGATACAAACGCTCCAATGGGAGCAATAATTTCCAGGAACATTTCGTTTCTGCGCAGAAGAGCCGGTTTCAAATATTGTTCGATCAATTACACATTAATCAATATTTGATTGATTGGTCTGAGGTTATTGACAAAAAAGATTTGTCTAAGCCACTTCCTTTCTTTTTGTCCAAGTTGCTGTTCTTTTTGTCTAACTCACTTCCTTTTTTCTGTGTGAGTGTCGGGAATATCCCCATTCCTAGGTCCGAGATCCACATCTATGAATTGAATGGTTCGAATGATCAACTCTGCAATCAGTTGTTAGAATCAATAGGTCTTCAAATTGTTCATTTGAAAAAATGGAAACCCTTCTTATTGGATGACCATGATACTTCCCGAAAATCAAAATTCTTGATCAATGGAGGAACACCTTTTTTGTTCAATATCTTCAATAAGATACCAAAAAGGTGGATGATTGGCTCGTTCCATACTAGAAATAATCGCAGTACATCCTTTGATAACGCGGATTCCTATTTCTCGATGGTATTCCACAACCAAGACAATTGGTTGAATCCCGTGAAACCATTTCATAGAAGTTCATTGATATCTTCTTTTTATAAAGCAAATCGACTTCGATTCTTGAATAATCCACATCACTTCTTCTTCTATTGTAACACAAGATTCCCCTTTTCTGTGGAAAAGGCCCGTATCAATAATTCTGATTTTACGTATGGAGAATTCCTCAATATCTTGTTCATTCGCAAAAAGATCTTTTTTTTGTGCGTCGGTAAAAAAAAGCATGCTTTTGGGGGGAGAGATACTATTCCACCAATCGAGTCACAGGTATCTAACATATTCATACCTAACGATTTTCCACAAGGTGGTGACGAAACGTATAACTTGTCCAAATCTTTCCATTTTCCAAGCCGATACGATCCATTTGTTCTACGAACGAGTTACTCGATCGCAGACATTTCTGGAACACCTCTAACAGAGGGACAAATAGTCAATTTTGAAAGTCAACATATGAATCTATCTGATTCAGAAGGGAAGAACTTACATCAGTGTCTCAATTCAAACATGGGTTTGATTCACACTCCATGTTCTGAGAAATATTTACCATCCGAAAAGAGGAGAAAACGGAGTCTTTCTCTAAAGAAATGCGTTGAGAAAGGGCAGATGTATAGAATCTTTCAACGAGATAGTGCTTTTTCAACTCTCTCAAAATGGAATCTATTCCAAACATATATGCCATGGTTCCTTACTTTGACAGGGTACAAATATCTAAATTTGATATTTGTAGATACTTTTTCCGATCTTTTTCCGATACTAAGTCAAAAATTTGTATCCATTTTTCATGATATTATCCATGGGTCGGGTATATCACGGCGAATTCTTCAGAAAAAATGGTTTCTTCCACAATCACAATGGAATCTGATAAGTGAGATTTCGAGTAAGTTTTTCCATAATCTTCTTCTGTCCGAAGAAATGATTCATCGAAATAATGAGTCACCTGTGGTATCGATACATCTGAGATCTCCAAATGTTCAGGAGTTCCTGTATTCAATCCTTTTCTTTCTTCTTGTTGCTGCATATCTCGTTCGTACGCATCTTCTCTTTGTTTGCCGGTCCTTTAGTGAGTTACAGACAGAGTTCGAAAAAGTTAAATCTTTGATGATTCCAGCATCTATGATTGAGTTGGTAAAACTTCTGGATAGGTATCTTACATCTTCTATACCGAATTCTTTCTGGTTAAAGAATCTCTTTCTAGTTGCTCTGGAACAATTAGGAGATTCTCTAGAAGCAATACGGGCTTCTGGCGGCAACATGCTTGGTCCCACTTTTGTTGTCAAATCAATACGTTCTAAGAAGAAATATTTGAATATCAATCTCATCGATCTCATACCAAATCCCATCAATCGAATCACTTTTTCGAGAAATACGAGACATCTAAGTCACACAAGTAAAGAGATCTATTCATTGATAAGAAAAAGAAAAAACGTGAATGGGGATTGGATTGATGATAAAATAGAATCCTGGGCCGCGAACAGTGATTCGATTGATGATGAAGAAAGAGATTTCTTAGTTCAGTTGTCCGCCTTAACGACAGAAAAAAGGATTGATCAAATTCTATTGAGTCTGACTCATAGTGATCATTTATCAAAGAATGACTCTGGTTATCAAATGATT